AGCCGCTACCATAGTAGCAGCGTGTATCAGAGCTGAAATAGGAGTAGGTCCTTCCATAGCATCTGGTAACCATACATGAAGGGGGAATTGTGCCGATTTAGCAATTGCCCCCGAAAATAATAAGAAAGCACACAAAGTAATAAACAAAAAAGGAATCTCACTCTTATAAGTCAAGTTATTGAATATTTCGAACAAATCACAAAATTCTAAACTACCTGTTATCCAATAAAGGCCTAAAATTCCTAATAGTAACCCAAAATCTCCTACACGATTAGTTACAAACGCTTTCTGACACGCATTCGATGCAATAGGTCGTGTGAACCAAAAACCTATTAATAGATAAGAACACATTCCAACCAATTCCCAAAAAATATAAATTTGTATCAAATTAGAACTAGTAACTAATCCCAACATTGAAGTATTGAAAAAACTCATATAAGCAAAAAATCTCAAATAGCCTTGATCATGAGACATATAATTATCACTATAAATAAGAACCATAATTCCAACTGTAGTAATTAATAGTAACAAAATAGAAGTCAATGGGTCAATCAAGTGTCCGAATTCTAAAGAAAAATCATTAGTGATGGTCCACGACCATATATATTGATAAATAGAATTACTATTTATTTGCTGAATAAACAAATCGGTTGAAAAAATAAGCACTATACTTAACAATAAAATACTCGGAACCGCCCACCGACGACGAAGTTTTTTTGTTGCCGCCGAGAAAAGTAGAAGTCCCACTCCTATTAACATAGGAACTGCTAGTGTAACGAAGGGTATGATCCACGAATATTGATATATATGTGCCATAACTTAATTAATGATTAATTCTTTCTTGGTTCTGATTCATCGGCTCTTATCTCTTGTTATTTTTAAATTTTATTGAACGGATTTGCCAAAAAAAAAAGAATAATTAATAATAATGATATTCAAAACTTAAATAGAAATTTTTCTTCATAATTATTCTGAATTTTTTTCAAAATACTTTACATATTCAAATTAAGAAGTTAGAATTGGTCAAATAATATACGACGATACTAATGAAACAAGACATTAATAAAAGAAAATTTACTCTAAAATTCGATTATTGCTGTGGATTGCAAAAATTTATATCCAGAGAATTTATATACAAAGGATAAAGAATTATATTAAGGATAAAGAATTATATTAAAAGTAGTACTTAATTTTAATTTTATAAAATTAAAATGATAAAAAAAAATTCTTTTTCGAAAATTCTTCAACATTCAATAAAAAAGTAATAATAAAAAAAAGAATTCTTTTTTTTTTTTTTATTACTTTTTATTACTTTTTTCAAGTCAGAATTATTAATGATTGTATTTTATTTTGACCCAGATTTAATGCCTTCTCTTTTGTTTATAACAAATCCTATGTATGATATTGGGCGCTTTACGTTTACATAAGATAAAAGGAAAAAAAGAATTAATAAAAAGGAAAAAGAGAATTAATAAAATATCTTTTACATGAAATGGTTTTTAGAAAATCATATATTTTTTAAAAATTGATTAATAATTTTGAATTTTCAAATTCAACTTCAATAAATTCAATTTCAATTAGGGAGACCCTCTCTTCGAGCTTAACCAATTCCTAGAAAAAAAAAAGAAAAAAAAAACATTTTCATGGGGATAAAAAACTAAAGTTTTTGATGTATTTTATTCTATATAAATTCTATATATAAATTATTCTATAATAAATTATTCTATATATAAATACAGTATGAGTATGACGAAAAAAAGAAGAAATCGAACTACGAACTAATAAAAAGCAATGGTTAGGCTTTGTAGGAAGCAAATAGAATTTAACGCCTAAATAACTAGATAATAAAGAACAATTTTTTTTTAACACTATACGACAATATATGTCTTTCACATCCACTTCTAACAATAAAATAAATAATCTCTTTAATGTTGAATGGCAGTTCCAAAAAAACGTACTTCTATTTCAAAAAAGCGTATTCGAAAAAATATTTGGAAAAGAAGGGGATATTGGACCGCGTTGAAAGCTTTTTCGTTAGCAAAATCTCTTTCTACAGGTAATTCAAAAAGTTTTTTTGTGCAACAAATAAAAAATCAAACATCGGAATAATCTAACTCGGCTTGACATCGGAAAAAGATTGAATTTGATTTAGCATTTAAATTTGATTTAGCATTTAAAATAAAAAATATATACGAATATATACATAACGAATATATACATCGATATAATATTCTATACAATATTCTATACAATATATACAGAATATGATATACATATACTTTGAATAGAAAATAAATAAATAGATAACTATAAAGAATATAAAATAAATAGAATAAATAGAAATTTAATTATATAATTTCTATATAATTTTATATAATAGAAATTTAATTATATAATTTCTATATAATTTTATATAATTTCCAGCCTTTATTGAGATAATCAATACAAAATTGACCCCTTTCCCCCCTTATCCTATGGATATGTGGAATCTAATTTGGATATTGAATTCTAAAAAGGGGTACTTTTTGTTTTTGTTTGCAAAAAAAAAAGAAGACACAAAGTTCGTCTTTTTGATTTTTAGCAAATTTTCTCATTTCCGGGATGGGGATTCTTATTTTCCCCATCCAGCCCTTTGTCACTTTGTCACAATAATACGAAATATTAATAAGTTTTTAATAAGTTTTTGAATAGATGAATAAAAAAGAGCCGATCTAAAATCATTAGTAAAAAAAAACTAATCGTTAAAAACAAAAATTATTAATTTTTAAGTCACCCTCCTTAAAAATATTATTTTAAATAACTAATAAGCTCCCCTTTCTATCCAATTAATAAAATTTGCATATTGCATATTTAGTTTAGATAGATATGTATATAAGAGGTTATTTTTGAATGATTTTTTTTACACTATATATTTGGACTGGAAGATGGATCTCAAGATATATATTAAAAATTAGACAATATTAAAAAAAAATCACGAAATTTTTTTGTTATATGATATGCCCAACTCAATACCTAATTAAATTGTTAAATTAAATCTTAACACAAATTCTTTAAGCCCTGAAATACTAAGGATTATTAAATAAAATAGTTTCATGAATCTAAAATTGTAATCCATAAAAAAAAATTCTATTTTTTTTTTAGCCCTAGTCATAGACTGCAATAAGAATTATATTATTTACAAGAGTTTCGTTGTATAAGAGTATAAGAGTCGAAACTACAAAAAAACAACATTGTTAAGTTAATCAAAATTGACACATTAAATAATAATAAAGATTATTATGAAAATACCCAAAGCATCAATTATTTAAATGAAATAATTGATGCTTTGATTCATTAATTTTTATGTTTTCGAAATAAAAAATAAAAAAAAATATATTGGAGCTACGCTACTAAAATTAAAGCTCGACGATTGAATCAAAATTGGTTATTATGATTTTGAGCAAGCCGCTATGGTGAAATCGGTAGACACGCTGCTCTTAGGAAGCAGTGCTAGAGCATCTCGGTTCGAGTCCGAGTGGCGGCATAATATAATGTCTTATCCTTTCATTTCCTTTTCAAGAGGATACAATACGCCCTATAATGTAAATTCAATTCATGATTTCAATTATGTATAATGTATAATTAAAGAATCCTACCCTTTTGTTAATTTGTTAAGGATTTTTATGATATTTTTGACTTTAGAACACATATTAACTCATATTTCTTTTTCGGTTGTTTCAATTGGAATTCTAATTCATTTAATGGCCTTATTAGTCGACGAATTTGTAGGACTTTATGCTTCGTCAAAAAAGGGCATGAGAACTGCTTTTTTCTGTATAACAGGATTATTAGTTACTCGTTGGAGTTATTCGGGACATTTACCATTAAGTGACTTATATGAATCATTAATCTTTCTTTCATGGGGTTTTGCAATTATTCATATGGTTCCATATTTGAAAAAAAAAAAAAATTATTTAAACATAATAATTGCCCCAAGTATTTTTTTTACCCAAGCGTTTGCTACTTCGGGTTTTTTAACTAACCTGCATCGATCTGAAGTCTTAGTACCTGCTCTCCAATCCCGGTGGTTAATGATGCACGTAAGTATGATGGTATTGGGCTATGCAGCTCTTTTATGTGGATCATTATTATCAGTCGCCCTTCTAGTAATTACATTTTACAAAATCATAAGAACTTTGGATAGTGCTAAAAGTAATAATTTATTATCTAGTTCATTTTCCTTTGGTAAGAGCCAATACATGACGAAAAAAAATAATGTTTTTAAAAATACTTCCTTTCTTTCTTCTAGAAATTATTACAGGTCTCAATTGATTCAACAATTAGATCGGTGGGGTTATCGTATTATTAGTATAGGGTTCATTTTTTTGACCATAGGTATTCTTTCGGGAGCGGTCTGGGCTAATGAAGCCTGGGGATCATATTGGAATTGGGACCCAAAAGAAACTTGGGCTTTTATTACTTGGGCCATATTCGTGATTTATTTCCATATTCGAACAAATAAAAATTCTGATGAGGGTTTAAATTCTGCAATTGTTGCTTCTATGGGCTTTCTTATAATTTGGATCTGCTATTTTGGAGTTAATCTATTAGGACTTGGACTACATAGTTATGGTTCATTTACATTAACATCAAATTGATGAAGGGATCTGTCGCATATAACTATAGGACAACATATACAAGGGGGACAACATATACAAGAAGTTTTAGGCAATTCTTTGAGAACTTTTTGAATCACTACATTACTTGATTCAAAAAATTCTCAAAAGGGGGCATAGGATTCCTTTTTCATTTTCTGTTTTATTTCGAAAAACTACCTATAAAAAAACGGAAATAGAATAGCCTCAACCTTGTCAACTGATAATGAGAAAACGCAATCCGGATAAATACCAATACCTATTACAGGAAGAAGGATAGCGATCGAAACAAATAACTCTCGTGGTCCAGAATCAAAAAAATAAGAATTTTGGGCATTAAACAGCTTGTATCCATAGAACATCTGGCGTAACATAGATAATAAATAAATAGGAGTTAGGACGATTCCAACCGCCAGTACAAAAGTAATTAGTATTTTTGGCATTAAAAGATATTTTTGGTCAGTAATTATTCCAAAAAATACTATCAATTCAGCAAAAAAACCGCTCATGCCCGGTAATGCAAGAGACGCTAGCGATAAGATACTGAATAACGTGAATATTTTTGGCATTGGGGCAGCCATTCCGCCCATTTCGTCGAGATAAAGAAGACGTATTCTATCATAACTCGTTCCCGCCAAGAAAAAAAGTGCAGCGCCAATAAATCCATGTGATATTATTTGTAAAATGACTCCATTGAGTCCCATCTCGCTTAGAGAGCAAATTCCGATAATTATGAAACCCATATGAGATACAGACGAATAGGCTATTCTTTTTTTTAAATTTCGCTGACCAAGAGATGTTAAAGCTGCATAGATTATTTGTATTGCGCCCACTATTATCAACCAGGGCGAAAATATCGAATGAGCATGGGGTAGTAATTCCATATTGATTCGAACCAACCCGTATGCTCCCATTTTTAATAAGATTCCGGCTAGAAGCATACAAGTACTGTAATGTGCTTCTCCGTGGGTGTCTGGTAACCATGTATGTAAGGGTATAATCGGTGACTTGACAGCAAACGCAATAAGAAATCCAATATAGAATATTATTTCCAGAGCCATGGGATATGATTGATTGGCTAATGTTTCAAAATTAAATGTTGGTTCCTTGGTACCGTATAAAGCGATACCTAAAGCCCCCATTAATAAAAAAACAGAACTTCCCGCAGTATACAAAATAAACTTTGTAGCTGAATAGAGACGTTTCTTTCCTCCCCACATGGCTACAAGCAGATAAACGGGAATTAATTCTAATTCCCACATGATGAAAAAAAGTAAAAGATCTTGAGAAGAAAATAATCCTATTTGACCACTATACATTGCTAACATTAAAAAATGGAATAATCGGGAATCCCGAGTAACTGGCCGAGCCGCTAAAATAGCTAAAGTAGTGATAAACCCTGTCAGTAAAATAGGTCCGAGAGATAGTCCATCTATTCCCAATCTCCAGTAAAAATCAAAAAAATGGATCCATTTATAATCTTCTATTAATTGGGTTAATGGATCGTCCAATTCAAAATAATAAGAGAATGTATAAGTCATTAAAAGTAATTCTACTATACATATAAAAATAGTATACCACCTAATTACCTTATTTCCTCTATGTGGGAGAAAAAAAATTAAGGAACCTGCGGATATTGGTAAAACTACAAACATTGTTAACCAAGGAAAAGACTTCATGGTAAAAACAAGATAACTTGGACCAGAAAAACCCTTAATCAAAAAAATTCTCTTTTTTTGATTAAGGGTTTTTGTCGGTAAACAAAAAATCAAATGTATTCAAGTGGTATTTTCTGGAAAGTATCAATAAGCTAGACCCATGCTTCTAGTTGTTTCATGCCATAAATAAACTCGAACACTTAAAAAATCTGTTGGACAGGCGGATTCACATCTCTTACAGCCAACACAATCTTCTGTTCTTGGAGCAGAGGCAATTTGCTTAGCCTTACACCCGTCCCAAGGTATCATTTCTAATACATCTGTGGGGCAGGCGCGGACACATTGAGTACAACCTATACATGTATCATAAATCTTTACTGAATGTGACATTGGATTTAGAATTTTTTTTTAACTTTATACTTTTTCGATCTAGTAAATTTCTACAATGAATCATATATGTGAATACCAGATGAATCAATGATTTACCAGACTTGTGCTATTCAATTCCGGATCGACTCGGGAGATATAACCAAGATGCTTTAATTTAATTTATTCGTTTTTCGCAAACATGATCTGATTGGTTCCGTATCCGTATCATATATACCAATTCAATTTGATGAATAGAAAGGTTCTATTTATATATATTATATATATATATATATTATATATATAAATATTATTTATATGTATTTATATAGAAATTTCTATTTTCTATTCTATTTTATATGATTAATACTACTTATTTATATGATTAATACTACTTATTCAACAAATTGGATTGATTGATACGAGTTGATTTTCTATTACGATAAATTGACGAAACAATAGCCAATCCAATAGCGGCTTCAGCGGCCGCGATAGCTATAATAAAAATTGAGAAAATATTTCCTTTTAATTGGCGACTATCAAAAAAATCAGAAAATGTTACAAAATTTATATTAACCGCATTCAGTATAAGTTCAAGACACATAAGAGCTCGAACCATATTTCGACTCGTAATCAATCCATAAATACCGATAGAAAATAAATAGACACTCAAAACAAGTACATATTCCCGCATCATCGATCAACTCCTTATCAATTTCGATTTATTACCAATCTATTTATTTCTTGTGTACTTGGTTTATGAAATTCTTATTCTAGTCAATCCAATATGTTGATATTGAATTCTTATTTATATTGAAATAAATCGAATAAACAAATCTCTACATGAATAATCCTCAAATTCAAATAGAATTAAAGTCAAATGAATGTAATAAGATCGAGCAACAAACAAGTTGAATTTTGATTTCAATTGCTAATTCCAAAGATTTATTATTGATGAGCCACGGCAATAGCACCTATCAAAGCAACTAAAAGAATTATTGAAATGAATTCAAATGGAAGGAAAAAATCGGTTGATAAATGAATTCCAATTTGTTGACTATTACTTATCCAATCCTGCTCTATAATCTGGTTTTTTCTTGTAGTCCAAATAACCCCGTACCATGACGTATCTGGAATAATAGTAATTAGTGAAACAAAAATACTTGTACAAATTAAGGAAGTAAACCCATTCCCAACGGTCAAAATATTAAAATCTTTGTAATATTCTGAAGTATTCATGAACATCACAGCAAATAGAATTAAAACATTTATAGCTCCCACATAAATAAGTAGCTGCGCGGCAGCTACAAAATGAGAATTTGATAAAATATAGAATAAGGATATACAAACGAGAACCAATCCCAACGAAAAGGCAGAATAAATTGGGTTGGTAAGTAATACCACTCCTAGACTTCCTAATATAAGACCTAATCCCAGAAAAACTAAAAGAAAATCATGTATTGGTCCAGGCAAATCCATTGTACGTAAAATAAAAGATAAAAAATAAAATTGTTTTTTCATGACCTTATTGACCTCACCGGGAAAAGCCCTTTTTTATATTTTTTTAGAATAGGGTGATAATTGAATTAAACCCTAAGGGTTAGAAATTTTTGTAGGTACAACTATTAAACTTATCTTATTCTTTCTCAAAAAGGGTAATGATTCGAAATTATTCTATATAAATAGATATAAATAGAAATGAAAAATAGAAATTTTGAAATAACTATGGATAGAACTCGGGGTATATTACTAGATTTTCAATCCAAATTAAGCCATGCTGCGGTTCTCACCAACCAATCAAATAACTGGTTGAGTTTTGTAGTTATTGAATACACAAAATGAAAAAATCATTCCCCCCTTTTTCGGTCAAAATGGAATCTTAGTTTATGAATTGGAAATTGTTCTTTAATTAATCTTTAATCAAAGGAGATTTCGCGTTTTGTTTTGATGAGATGAATTCAAAATTGTTCGAATTGTATAATCGTCAATTATTGACATTGGTAAACGCCCTAAAGCAATTTGATTATAATTCAATTCGTGACGATCATAAGTAGAAAGTTCATATTCTTCAGTCATTGATAAACAATTTGTTGGGCAATACTCAACACAGTTACCACAAAATATACAGATTCCAAAATCAATACTATAATTAAGCAATCGCTTCTTTCGAATATCGGTTTCCAATTTCCAATCAATAAGAGGTAGATCAATAGGACATACGCGAACACATACTTCACAAGCAATGCATTTATCAAATTCAAAATGGATTCGACCACGAAAACGTTCAGATGTGATTAATTTTTCATAAGGATATTGAATAGTTACGGGCAAACGATTTATGTGGGATAAGGTAATCATGAAACTTTGGCCAATGTACCTAGCGGCTCGTATGGTTTGTTGACCATAATTCATGAACCCAGTTACTGGGGAGAACATATAGTGAATATCTATGAATAATCTTATGTTTATTTATTTCTCTTGTTTTGTTTGAGACAAGACAGAATATAGAAAAGCATTTCTTTATAGTGAAAGGAGTTGGGAAGAAGTTGTTAATAATAAATTTCCGAGAGAAATAGGTAAAAGAAATTTCCAACCAAGATTTAATAATTGGTCCATTCTTAGTCGAGGCAAAGTCCATCTTGTTGTGATCGAAATGAACAAGAACAAATAAGTTTTAACCAATGTAATAAAGATACCAATTGTTACCCCGAAGACTCCACCGACGTTATTTATTTCAAAAAAGTCTGGAAGGGAAATGGCGGGAATAGACATATTCCAACCTCCAAAGTAAAGAACTGTTACAAATAATGACGAAACTAATAAGTTTAGATAGGAAGCAATATAAAATAAACCAAATTTGATACCCGAATACTCGGTTTGATACCCTGCTACTAATTCTTCTTCTGCTTCTGGTAAATCAAAGGGTAATCTTTCACATTCTGCCAGGGACGAAATTAAAAAAATGATAAACCCTATAGGTTGGCGCCACAAGTTCCATCCCCACAAACCATATTTTGATTGCGCCTCAACTATATCAACTGTACTTGAACTGTTAGATAATCATAGTCGATGATAACATTACTGTTCCGATCGCTATTACAGAACCGTACATGAGATTCTCACCTCATACGGCTCCCCTAAGGCCATAAATAAATCTAAGGACCGGGTCGTATTATTTATTTTAATACATATATTTATCGGATTTAGCAGATAAATACGATAAAAATGGATCGAACGTTCCCTAATTCGACCAATGCAATTCTATCTGTTATAATACTAAAAATAAAAAAGTACTTCTGAATTTATCTCATCCTTTAAGAATTGAAATTTTTCTTTTTTGGGTAATAACTTATACTTCAATAAAATATTCAATAAAATATTCCTTGTAGAAATAGCAATAGCTATTTCACCCTATCTTTTTTCTTTTTTGATTACGAAAAAGAATTAGACATTTCCTTAGTTTATGCATTATGATACGAATTTGATTTCCATAAACATAAATATGGATATAGGAAAAATCAAATAAATAAAAAGGAAAAAGGATCTCCTTTTTCTATTGTAAACGTATTATATTCTTTGTTTCGCTCCTATTCTTCTTTCTGAAAAGGGGGAAGGGGTCAAAAAATGAAAATAATAAAAAAAAAGAAAGCAAAGGATTATTTCGTTCCTGATAGTCATTTCTTTAATCAGTGGGCGGGAGGATACTCTGAATCGGAATTATGTTATGGGGAGTACTGCCTGATCATTTCTACGAATTAAAAGCCCCAATTAATATTCTTTTTATATTATTATGTTGAAATATCTTTGTCGAAATATCTTTCTATTCTTTTTTTATAATTTTGAAAATCTCTATTACCAACCCTTTGTGTATCTTGGTGTTCCTAACCATCCACTTATTTTTGCTCAATTACTCGCTAGTTAGCATTATGGTAATACAGATAAATGATAGTGAAAACTCAATAAAGTTGATCTTGAGCCCGCTTCAAGCCAGGATGAATAATCAACCAATCTTGGGGCAACCGCTTTCGTCTTATTATGTTTAGTTTAGTTCTGCTTTACTCTTGTACATAGGAAATGAGTCTCCATTTTTTACGCCAAAAGTTCAAGCTGTTTTATTTCACTCATATAACTATCCAATTTCGTTCATGAACCAAAAAAAAGGAAATATAGTCAATTCATTTCATTTTGCCTTTTTCTGTTCTTAAATTTTCTTACAAAAAAGTTTATCTTTCAACGAATCGCACGTAGAGATATGGATAATACACAGAGAGTTAAGGGTATTTCATAACTAATAGATTGAGCAGTAGCTCGAAGACCACCTACAAAAGAATATTTATTATTTGATCCATAACCTGACATAAGAAGACCGATGGGAACAATGCTTGAAATGGCAATCCATAAAAAAACACCAATTTTTAGATCAGCTAAAACAAAATGATATCCAAAAGGAATTACTGCATAGCTTAATAAAGTTGATATGACTGCTATAGATGGCCCGATACTGAATAACCGAGTATCCCCCCTCGAGGGAAAAAGATTCTCTTTGAAAAGTAATTTTGTTCCATCGGCTAACGCTTGAAGAACTCCAAAAGGACCGGCATATTCAGGTCCAATACGTTGTTGTATTCCTGCAGATATTTCTCTTTCTAACCACACAATTACTAGTATGCCTAGTGTGATTACCAGTACAAGAGTCAAAATAGGAACAAGCATCCATATAATTTCATAGATCTCGTTGATGGAGTCTAATCTGGAAAAAGAGTTGATAGCTTGTACTTCTCTCGTATTAATGACTTCCGGTGTATCAATTATCATTTCAACGATCAACTTCTCCCATAATGATATCTATACTACCTAGTATTGTCATAATATCAGCCAATTTCATTCTTTTAACTAGTTGAGGGAGAATTTGCAAATTGATAAAACCCGGTGGGCGAATTTTCCATCTCCACGGAAAACTGCTCTGATCCCCGATCAGAAAAATGCCCAATTCTCCCTTTGGGGCTTCGACTCTTACATAAAGTTCTTGTTTCGGCAATTCAAAAGTAGGAGAAGTTTTTTTACTAATGAATCGATATTCAAAATCATTCCATTCTGGACCCTTTTCGCTATCAAAACATCTAACTTCTAGATTTTCGTAGGGTCCCCCTGGAATTCCTTCCAAAGCCTGTTGAATAATTTTTATGGATTCTGTCATTTCACCAATTCGGACTAAATAACGAGCCAGCGAATCTCCTTCCTTTTGCCACTGGACTTCCCAATCAAATTCTTCGTAAGACTCATAATGATCAACCTTACGGAGATCCCATTGTATTCCAGAAGCTCGTAGCATTGGTCCTGATAAACCCCAATTGATTGCTTCCTCTGCAGCAACAATACCTATTCCCTCAACTCGTTCTAAAAAAATAGGATTTCGCGTAATAAGTTTTTGATATTCAGCAACTTTTTGTAAAAAATAATCGCAAAAATCCAAACATTTATCTATCCATCCGTGAGGTAAATCAGCCCCTACCCCCCCGATACGAAAATAATTATGCATCATTCTCATCCCAGTGGCAGCTTCGAATAAATCATATACTAATTCTCTTTCTCTAAAAATATAGAAGAACGGAGTTTGTGCACCGATATCCGCCATAAAAGGTCCAAGCCATAATAGATGAGAAGCTATACGACTCAACTCCAACATAATTACTCTGATATAGCTAGCTCTTTTAGGTACCTGAATATTTCCTAAATGCTCTGGACCATTTATTGTTATTGCTTCTGTGAACATAGTAGCTAAATAATCCCAACGTGTTACATAAGGCAAATACTGTATAATTGTTCGGTTTTCCGCAATTTTTTCCATTCCTCTGTGTAAATAACCTAATATTGGCTCACAGTCAATAACATTTTCACCGTCTAGAGTAAGGATAAGTCGAAGAACACCATGCATTGATGGGTGGTGGGGACCCATGTTGACTATCATAAGATCTTTTCTTGTAGTTGGTACATTCATAGAGGTTTCCTCGATTCATTCTTCCATGAATTAATGAAAACGAAAAAAAAAAGTTCATCAAAATCCAAGATCTAATAAATCAAATAATTAAATAAAAAAAAAATTAACTAGTTTTTAGTTTTTGATTCCCGAATATCCAACCGATTAATTAATTCTTTGTAACGTACTCTATTCTTCTTTGCAAAATAAGATAGCAGTCGTTGTCGTTTTCCTAGAATTTTTCGTAAACCCCTCTGAGATAAATAGTCTTTTCTATGCAATTCCAAATGTGCGGTAAGTCTTTGTATCTTATTAGTGAAACTTAGTATTTGAAATTCAATAGATCCTTTGTTTTCTTCTTTTAATTCTTGTGAAATAACTGGGATGAATGAATTTTTTACCATAAAATGAAAGCCCCTCTTTTATTAAATATTAAATGAAGATATTTTTCTTGATCAGTAATAATAAAAAGAATGGAAAATGTAATTAAAATGGAATATAGAATATATTAATAAATGGAATAATATATTAATAAATGGAATATAGAATAGGAATATAGAATATATTAATAGCTAAATAATATAATAATTTCAGTGTATTTAAATTTTATATACACAATAATCTTTACTTCATTAGTAATTCCTGCTTTTGTTAAATCAAATTTATTATTAATAAATCCAATTTTCTTTTATTCGACTAGAGAGAAAAAAAGATAGTATATTTCTTTTCTTACAAAAGCGAAAAATTTATACCTAAAAAAAAAAAATGAATTAATGAATTTGAAAATCGACTTGATACGTACATATATCAGACCAGAATAGGGAATGTAAAAAATACATGTGTCCACTTCTCTCTTTTCTTATATTAGATCAGAACGTTATGATATATACATCAAAAATGCACCCTTACCGAATTTTTAATTGTGGATATATATGTATCCTTACCATACCGAATCGGCTGGCGTTGTTAGTATCAAACCAATATCGATTCATACAAGCTAAATCTTCTAATCGATAATTGGGCCAAAGAAAAAGTTTTAATTTACTTAGTAGGCTATTTTTATATCTATCACAATCTTTGCTTTTATCAAACCCGTAGCTACGATCTTTTATGTTATTATCATTCAAAATGTATCTGTTTATATGAATATTATTTCTATTTTTTAGTTGTGAAGTGAAAGAAATTAGAATTCTTAATTCTCTACGCCGTTTCGGCGATAAAATGTTTTCAGGAACAAGTAAATCATAATTATTTTTGTCTCTATTTCGAATTCGATTTTGATGTCTTTCAATAAATTTGGTAGAATTCTTTTTATCAGCATAGCCCTTTTCCCTGTATTTTTGCTTAATTTGTTCTTTGCTCTTATGAACCAATAAAATACCTAGAATTTGGTACATAATAAATTGTCCATCATTTTTTACCGACAGACGCAACGGTTCGATAATCAATAGTCCTTTTTTCATCAATTCGGTCAGCGTTAAATCCTTCTGAATCATCAGAATATCCAGACTTATTTCTTCCCTTTTAATAGAGGATATAATAATTTCTCGTGGATTTGTCAGTCTAAGCAGGAGACAATATACTTTGATATTATTGATTATTTTTTGATTTAAAGAATCATCCCATCTTAATTGAAAACATAAATACCTTTTTAGGAAGAAATCGAGCTCCGCTTCCGTATTACTTTTGTATTGTTTTTTCTTTCTACGATTTTTCCTGTCCGATTCCACATAATCTTCTTCAATATCTTTTTCTTGATTGGCGAAAACTGATCGAAGATCCGCTCGGTCCTCCCATTCGTTTTCCTCATGCGTTCTATTTTCAAATTTAATAGATTTTTTTTCAAGAGATATAAAAAGATTGACATTTTTCTTGTTGTTGACTTTTTTATTTTCACTAATATTGTCATTTCTATTAAAATTGAAAAGAAGTAATTGGATTGGTATTGCCCAGGGTTTTATCTTATATATTTTGTACAATATGACAAATTTTTGAAAGAACCAAAGTTCTAAATTGGATATAGGATCGTTTAATATTTCGTCATTCATTCCCATCCAATCAAAAAGATTTTTTTTTTTTTTAGATGAATTAGTTTCTTGATCTTTGCGAAACCTACGAAAAAAATGATTTTTCTTATCAATTTTATTGACCATTTGATATTTATTAGGGTCCGTTTTATTATTTTTTTTATGTTTGGTTCCAGTATCGATCCAGTACGCAATATGGACTTTCTTTCTAAGACAAAAATTAAGAATTCTCCAATCAAAATATTTTCTAGCTGGGGTTTTCTCCATATCGATAATATCATCCTCTGTTAGATAATTATTGATAAGAATACTACCTAACATATCCAAAAATTTGCTTGTATTTGGGTTGTAATTATAAGAAATCTTTTTATTTCCTTTTAATAGGGATCTATAAATATATGAGTCTTTCTGATCATGATGATTAATATATTTATATGATAAAAGATTATATCGAAAGTTTTTTTTCAAATTCTCTTTTTCTTTTTGCTTTGATAATAGGTCTGCTTCAAAATTATTTTGTTTTTTGTACTGAATTAATGATTTGAATTGGTCTTTTTCATATAAATTCCATTTTGGTAAAGATTTTTTTTGAACCATACAGCCTTGATTAATTTCAGTTTGCCATATTAATCTATACCATCTAATCTGATAAAAATTGTATTTATATTGATAAGGACTCCTTAACCATTTTTTCCATTGACTCATTGCAGAATTTAGAAAAATTTTCTTTTTTAATTCGGGATGAAATAGCCCTTGGTCCCAAAAATAATCTTTTATTTCAGTCTTAAGAAATAGGGATGTTCCGTGATATTGAAGGACAGATTTTAACTTATATAAATTAATAATTTTGATTTGTGATAATTTATAAAATACATATGCTTGTGACAAGGAGGATCTGTCAGAAGAAATTTTTGAATTGTTTTTATTATTATTATTTATAAGACTAATATTCCTTTTATTATGTGACTTTTTTATAATCGAAATAAAGTGAATTTGATTTCGATTTGTTTTATCAATTCTTTTATGATTTTCTTTGTTATTGTAAATGTATTTAGGAATAATTTTCCTTGTTGATTGAAGAAAAAGTTGTGCATTGATTCTCGGAATATTAATGATAACTATAAAGATATCTATGTATAGCCTTTCAATCAAAATTCTTATAAAAAAATAGGATTTACGAATCAAGCGAGCATTTCTTTTTTTTAATATTTGTAAATTTTTTTTTGATGATTGTAATCTTTTAGCATTATAGTTTATTTTGTTAGGGCGAATATTCATTTCGGAGCTTATAATTTTTTTTGTCTTTTCTTTTGTAATTTTGTCTATTTGATTTAAGATTGCGTTTGTTCTAGCCGTCATATCTTTCATTTTTTTTTCTGTCAGTGAATAATTTGTCCAATCTATAAATTTAATTTTTGGAGACGATTTTTGAATTGTCCGATTATTGATTATCGACTCCGTTTCTTTTTTAGTTTCATTTAATTCATAGACTTCTCTAAACCAAAATAAGAAAATTAGGTTTCTTTTTGATTTAAAAAATTTGTTTATTATTTCTTTTAGAAATAGAAGGTTTTGGATGAACCAAGTTTTTTTTTCTTTGGATAAATTGAGAAAAACTTTCCTTTTTTCGTTTAAAGTTTTTATAACTAAAAAAAAATTCTTTTTCCACTTTCTAATTTTTTTTTCGAGTTTTTTAAAAATCGGGTCAAAAAGGGAAAATCGTTTTCGAGGAGAACCAAAGGGCCGTTCGGCTTCCATTCCCCAAACTGTTAAAAAACAAAAATCGTTTTTTTGATTTTTCCTTTTCCTTACATCGTTAAGAATACGAGAGGATTTTGACTTCGATCTGTGCCAAGGTTTTAAACGAAAAGGAAATAGGATTTTTATTTGAATACCGTCTGTTAACCAGTTTTTCGGGAATTCTTTTTCTGATAATTGAACTCCATTATAGGTGCATTTAACATGCATTTCTCTATTCCAATCCGTTAAATCCTCGGACCATTCAGGAATTTGAAAAAATAGCATACGAATCATATTTTTAGCTATTATTAATGAAGGTAATAGAATATATTTTCGAAGAAGTGATTGGGTTACTAAAACACAACCTCTTATTACTTGAGCGAACACAATGCTATCCCAAGCTTCAGCTATTTCTATTTGGGTTTTTTCTTCTCTTTTGTCTTCGTCTCTTTTGTCCTTTTCTTTTTTCTCATTTTTGTTTGTTTTTTCCCCGTTATAAGTAGAATCGGAAATCGTGAATTCTTTGTTTTTACACATCCAATTTCGAAATATTATTTTCATCAGTTCAGAAATATCAAAAGAAAAAAAAAAAGAATTGTCCAGCCTGTCCAAAAAAAGAGGAGAATGCATATTTGCTTGAAACAGTTTCCAAATAACTGTTTTACGTCGTTGGTTTCGCATTGAACCCTTTATTATGTTTCGACGAAAGTCCGATTGTTGTGAATAACGTATTAAAGCCACTTCCTCAGCTTGATCAGGATTAGTTCTGTCTTTGGTATTATTATCACTATCTGTATTTTGTTGATTATCAGTAAAGATTACTACACGTTTGGCTTTTCGTGAACGAATCCCAGGATCTTCTCCTATGCTCTCTTCATTTTCTCCTTCTTGTTGTTCTAAATCGTCGATTAATTTGTACGAACATCGAGGAACTTGTTTACTTATTTCTTTTATTCCATTCGATTTTTTTATAATTGTTTTATTGTTAGGATCCGTTATAACTCCATTGAATACAAATTTGAAATTTTTTATTTGATTTTCTAAATTCATTTCGTCTTCATTAGAAAATAATGAAAGTTCCTTAAAATTAAAACTTGA